GTCCTCGTAGCTTAATAACAAAGCATGGCACTGAAGATGCCAAGATGGTCACCACACATACCCGAGGACAAAAGACTTAGTCCTAACCTTACCGTTAATTCTCGCTAAACATATACATGCAAGTATCCGCGCCCCAGTGTAAATGCCCTTGATCTCTTATATGTAAGACAAAAGGAGCAGGTATCAGGCACACCTCTTGTAGCCCAAGACGCCTTGCTTAGCCACACCCCCACGGGTATTCAGCAGTAATTAACATTAAGCAATAAGCGCAAGCTTGACTTAGTTATAGCGACCTAGGGTTGGTAAATCTTGTGCCAGCCACCGCGGTCACACAAGAAACCCAAATTAATCGTATACGGCGTAAAGAGTGGTACTATACTATCAAGGAAACTAAGATCAAAATGCAACTGAGCAGTCATAAGCCCAAGATGTACCTAAGACCACCCTTAAGACGATCTCAGCACCCCATGATCAATTAAACCCCACGAAAGCTAAGGCCCAAACTGGGATTAGATACCCCACTATGCTTAGCCCTAAATCCTGATGTTTACCCTACCAAAACATCCGCCCGAGAACTACGAGCACAAACGCTTAAAACTCTAAGGACTTGGCGGTGCCCCAAACCCACCTAGAGGAGCCTGTTCTATAATCGATAACCCACGATACACCCGACCACTTCTTGCTAAGGCAGCCTACATACCGCCGTCGCCAGCTCACCTTGCTTGAAGGTACAACAGTGAGCACAATAGCCCTTTAATCCGCTAGCAAGACAGGTCAAGGTATAGCCTATGGAGTGGAAGAAATGGGCTACATTTTCTAGTATAGAAAACTTACGGAAGAGGGTGTGAAACCTCCCTCAGAAGGCGGATTTAGCAGTAAAGTGAGACAATAAAGCCCACTTTAAATTGGCCCTAGGGCACGTACATACCGCCCGTCACCCTCCTCGCAAGCTATAACCCCCAATAACTCAATATGTCGCCCAAGCTAAAGATGAGGTAAGTCGTAACAAGGTAAGTGTACCGGAAGGTGCACTTAGCATATCAAGACGTAGCTATAATATAAAGCACTCAGCTTACACCTGAAAGATATCTGATACCCACCAGATCGTCTTGAAGCTTACTCTAGCCCGACCACACAAATCAGAAGAAAGCGTAAAAACCCACTATTACCACTAAACCAAAACATTTTCACTAAACCTAGTATAGGCGATAGAAAGGATTACACCCGGCGCAATAGAAAGTCGTACCGTAAGGGAAAGATGAAATAATAATGAAAAACAAAGCAACAAACAGCAAAGATAAGCCCTTGTACCTCTTGCATCATGATTTAGCAAGAATAACCAAGCAAAAAGAATTTTAGCTTGCCTTCCCGAAACCTAAGCGAGCTACTTGCGAGCAGCTACTTATGAGCGAACCCGTCTCTGTTGCAAAAGAGTGGGATGACTTGCTAGTAGAGGTGAAAAGCCAATCGAGCTAGGTGATAGCTGGTTGCCCGAGAAACGAATCTAAGTTCCCTCTTGGTTGTCCTCCTTCCCGGACATTAAACCCAAGCCCTACGTAGCAAACCAAGAGCTATTTAAAGGAGGTACAGCTCCTTTAAAAAAGAACACAATCTTCCCTAGAGGATAACTGTCAACCCATACATCCGTAAACTGTAGGCCTTAAAGCAGCCACCAACAAAGAATGCGTCAAAGCTCCTTACACAAAAATATAGACATAACATGACTCCCTTACCATTATCCGGCTAACCTATCACAATAGGAGAATCAATGCTAAAATGAGTAACCAGGGACACCCCCTCTCAAGCGCAAACTTACATCCCAACATTATTAACAAACCTCAAAATAATACCTCAACTCCAACAAGATCAAGATATTGCATTACACCTTGTTACCCCAACTCAGGAGCGCCTACTAGAACGATTAAAATCTGCAAAAGGAACTAGGCAATTCCAGGGTCCGACTGTTTACCAAAAACATAGCCTTCAGCCAATCAAGTATTGAAGGTGATGCCTGCCCAGTGACACAACGTTTAACGGCCGCGGTATCCTAACCGTGCGAAGGTAGCGCAATCAATTGTCCCATAAATCGGGACTTGTATGAATGGCTAAACGAGATCCTAACTGTCTCTTGTGGATAATCAGTGAAATTGATCTTCCTGTGCAAAAGCAGGAATATAAACATAAGACGAGAAGACCCTGTGGAACTTCAAAATCAACGGCCACCACACACGAAACCAAAACCTACCTAGGCCCACTATCAATAGACACTGGCCCACATTTTTCGGTTGGGGCGACCTTGGAGAAAAACAGACCCTCCAAAAACAAGACCACACCTCTTAACTAAGAGCAACCCCTCAACGTACTAATAGTACCCAGACCCAATACAATTGACCAATGGACCAAGCTACCCCAGGGATAACAGCGCAATCTCCTCCAAGAGCCCTCATCGACGAGGAGGTTTACGACCTCGATGTTGGATCAGGACATCCTGATGGTGCAGCCGCTATCAAGGGTTCGTTTGTTCAACGATTAATAGTCCTACGTGATCTGAGTTCAGACCGGAGCAATCCAGGTCGGTTTCTATCTATGACAAACTTCCCCTAGTACGAAAGGACCGGGAAAGTAGGGCCAATACTACAAGCACGCCCCCTCTCAAGTAATGAACACAACTAAATTACTAAAAGACCACCCAACCCTAATCCTAGAAAAGGATCGCTAGTGTGGCAGAGCTTGGTAAATGCAAAAGGCTTAAACCCTTTACGCAGAGGTTCAAATCCTCTCTCTAGCCCCTATGACACATCCACCTATCCTAATATACCTCATTATATCACTATCTTATGCTATCCCAATCTTAATCGCAGTAGCTTTCCTCACACTAGTTGAACGAAAAGTCCTAAGCTATATGCAATCTCGAAAAGGCCCAAATATTGTAGGACCATTCGGACTACTACAGCCAGTAGCAGATGGAATTAAACTATTCATCAAAGAACCCATTCGTCCATCCACTTCCTCCCCATTCCTCTTCATCATAACCCCCATACTAGCCCTCCTCTTAGCAATCACCATTTGAATCCCCCTTCCCCTCCCTTTCTCTCTCACCGATTTGAATCTGGGCCTTCTTTTTCTCGTAGCCATATCAAGCTTAGCTGTCTACTCAATCTTATGGTCAGGCTGAGCCTCAAATTCAAAGTATGCCCTAATCGGAGCCCTACGAGCAGTAGCACAAACTATCTCATACGAAGTAACACTAGCCATCATCCTTCTATCCGTAATCATACTAAGCGGAAACTACACCCTAAACACCCTCTCCACAACACAAGAGCCACTATATCTAATCTTCTCTTCATGACCACTGGCAATGATATGATATATCTCAACCCTTGCCGAAACAAACCGTGCTCCATTCGACCTTACAGAAGGAGAATCTGAACTAGTATCAGGCTTCAACGTAGAATACGCTGCAGGACCATTCGCCCTATTCTTCCTAGCCGAGTACGCAAACATCATACTAATGAACACACTAACAGCTATCCTATTTCTAAACCCAAGCATACTGAACTTACCCCAAGAACTATTCCCAATAACTTTAGCAACAAAAGTTCTCCTCCTATCCTCAGGCTTCCTATGAATTCGTGCCTCCTATCCACGATTCCGATACGACCAACTCATGCACCTCCTTTGAAAAAACTTCCTACCTTTAACACTAGCACTATGCCTTTGACACACTAGCATACCAATCTGCTACGCAGGCCTACCCCCTTACTTAAGGAAATGTGCCTGAACATCAAAGGGTCACTATGATAAAGTGAACATAGAGGTATACCAGCCCTCTCATTTCCTAAGAAAGGTTTAGAAAAGTAGGAATCGAACCTACACAAAAGAGATCAAAACTCTCCATACTTCCTTTATATTATTTCCTAGTAGAGTCAGCTAAAAAAGCTATCGGGCCCATACCCCGAAAATGATGGTTTAACTCCTTCCTCTACTAATGAATCCACATGCAAAACTAATCTCCTCCCTAAGTCTACTTCTAGGAACAACTATTACAATCTCAAGCAATCACTGAATAATAGCCTGAACTGGACTAGAAATCAACACCCTTGCCATTATCCCCCTCATCTCAAAATCCCACCACCCTCGAGCCATCGAAGCAGCAATCAAGTACTTCCTAGTACAGGCAGCTGCTTCAGCCTTAGTCCTCTTCTCAAGCACAGTCAATGCATGATTTACAGGACAATGAGATATCACCCAACTAACCCACCCAACAGCATGTCTACTACTAACAACAGCCATCGCAATAAAACTAGGACTAGTACCATTCCACTTCTGATTCCCAGAAGTACTCCAAGGCTCATCTCTAACTACAGCTCTTCTACTATCCACAATAATAAAATTCCCCCCAATCACCATCTTCTTCCTAACATCTCACTCCTTAGACCCCACACTACTAACCATTATGGCTATCGCCTCTGCAACCTTAGGTGGCTGAATAGGACTAAACCAAACACAAGTCCGAAAAATCCTGGCCTTCTCATCCATCTCCCACCTTGGCTGAATGACCATTATCATACTCTACAACCCCAAACTAACTTTAATAACTTTTTACCTATACACACTAATAACCACCACCGTATTCCTTACCCTCAATACCACTAAAGTAACAAAAATATCAACAATAATAACTTCATGAACAAAAACCCCCATACTCAATGCAACCCTAATACTTACTCTACTCTCACTGGCAGGTCTCCCCCCACTCACAGGCTTTCTGCCCAAATGGCTAATCATTCACGAACTGACCAAACAAGGAATAACCACAGCAGCTACAATCATCACCATACTGTCACTACTCGGACTATTTTTCTACCTTCGCCTCGCATACTATTCAACAATCACACTCCCCCCAAACTCCACTAACCATATAAAACAATGACATATCAATAAGCCAACAAGCACTCCAATTGCTATCCTCACTTCCCTATCAGCCCTACTCCTACCCCTCTCACCCATAATCCTGACCACTATCTAGAAACTTAGGATAACCCAAACCGAAGGCCTTCAAAGCCTTAAACAAGAGTTAAACCCTCTTAGTTTCTGCTAAGACCCGCAGGACACTAACCTGCATCTCCTAAATGCAACTCAGACGCTTTAATTAAGCTAGGACCTTACACTAGACAGATGGGCCTCGATCCCATAAAATTCTAGTTAACAGCTAGATGCCCAAACCAACAGGCTTCCGTCTAAGCCAGACTCTGGTACACTTTTAATGTACATCAATGAGCTTGCAACTCAACATGAATTTCACCACAGAGCCGATAAGAAGAGGAATCAAACCTCTGTAAAAAGGACTACAGCCTAACGCTTCAACACTCAGCCATCTTACCTGTGACCTTCATCAACCGATGATTATTCTCAACTAACCACAAAGACATCGGCACCCTATACCTAATCTTTGGCGCATGAGCCGGTATAGTCGGTACAGCCCTCAGCTTACTTATCCGCGCAGAACTAGGCCAACCAGGAACCCTCCTAGGAGACGACCAAATCTATAACGTAATTGTCACCGCCCACGCTTTCGTAATAATCTTTTTCATAGTCATGCCAATCATAATCGGCGGCTTCGGCAACTGACTAGTCCCACTGATAATTGGTGCACCGGACATAGCATTCCCCCGCATAAATAACATAAGCTTCTGACTACTTCCTCCATCATTTTTACTTCTTCTAGCCTCTTCTACAGTCGAAGCAGGAGCAGGTACCGGATGAACCGTTTACCCGCCTCTAGCTGGCAACCTAGCACACGCTGGAGCATCAGTAGACCTAGCCATCTTCTCACTTCACCTAGCAGGTGTCTCCTCTATCCTAGGCGCAATCAACTTCATCACAACCGCCATCAACATAAAACCACCTGCCCTCTCACAATACCAAACTCCCCTATTCGTCTGATCCGTACTTATCACCGCTGTTCTATTACTCCTCTCACTTCCAGTCCTCGCTGCAGGCATCACCATGCTACTAACAGACCGAAATCTGAACACTACATTCTTCGATCCTGCTGGAGGAGGTGACCCAGTCCTGTACCAACATCTCTTTTGATTCTTCGGCCACCCAGAAGTCTACATCTTAATCTTACCAGGATTTGGAATCATCTCCCACGTAGTAACATACTACGCAGGTAAAAAAGAGCCATTCGGCTATATAGGAATAGTTTGAGCCATACTATCAATCGGATTCCTAGGCTTCATTGTTTGAGCCCACCACATATTCACCGTAGGAATGGACGTAGACACCCGAGCATATTTTACATCAGCAACCATAATTATTGCTATCCCAACTGGCATTAAAGTATTCAGCTGACTAGCAACCCTACACGGTGGCACAATCAAATGAGACCCGCCTATACTATGAGCCCTAGGTTTCATTTTCCTCTTCACCATCGGAGGACTCACAGGCATCGTCCTAGCAAACTCATCACTAGACATCGCCTTACACGACACATACTACGTAGTTGCTCACTTCCATTATGTCCTTTCAATAGGGGCCGTCTTCGCCATCCTAGCCGGATTCACCCACTGATTCCCCTTATTTACAGGGTATACCCTACACCAAACATGAGCTAAAGCTCACTTTGGAGTCATATTCACAGGCGTAAATCTAACCTTCTTCCCACAACACTTCTTAGGCTTAGCCGGCATACCACGACGATATTCAGACTATCCAGACGCATACACCCTATGAAACACCATGTCCTCCATCGGCTCATTAATCTCAATAACAGCCGTAATCATACTAATATTTATCATCTGAGAAGCCTTTGCCTCAAAACGAAAAGCCCTACAACCAGAGCTAACCACCACCAATATCGAATGGATCCACGGCTGCCCACCTCCATACCACACCTTTGAAGAACCAGCTTTTGTCCAAGTACAAGAAAGGAAGGAATCGAACCCTCATATGCTGGTTTCAAGCCAACCGCATCAAACCACTCATGCTTCTTTCTTATGAGACGTTAGTAAACCCATTACATAGCCTTGTCAAGTCTAAATCACAGGTGAAACTCCTGTACATCTCACATGGCCAACCACTCCCAATTTGGATTCCAGGACGCTTCTTCACCAATCATAGAAGAACTTATTGAATTTCACGACCATGCCCTCATAGTAGCACTAGCAATCTGCAGCTTGGTCCTATACCTCTTAGCTCTTATACTAATAGAAAAACTATCCTCAAACACCGTAGACGCACAAGAAGTTGAACTAATCTGAACAATTCTACCAGCCATCGTACTTATCCTTCTCGCCCTACCATCCCTACAAATCCTGTACATAATAGATGAAATCGACGAACCAGACTTAACCCTAAAAGCCATCGGACATCAATGATACTGAACCTACGAATACACAGACTTCAAGGACCTAACATTCGACTCTTACATGATCCCCACAACAGACCTCCCACTAGGACATTTCCGATTATTAGAAGTTGACCATCGAGTTGTTGTTCCCATAGAATCACCTATCCGCATTATCGTAACCGCCGGAGACGTACTTCACTCCTGAGCAATTCCCTCCCTTGGGGTAAAAACCGATGCCATCCCAGGACGACTAAACCAAACATCATTCATCACCACTCGACCAGGAATCTTCTACGGCCAATGCTCAGAAATCTGTGGAGCCAATCACAGCTACATACCAATCGTAGTAGAATCTACTCCTCTTATCCACTTTGAGAGCTGATCTTCCCTACTATCCTCTTAATCATTAAGAAGCTATGTATCAGCACTAGCCTTTTAAGCTAGAGAAAGAGGACCACTACCCCTCCTTAATGATATGCCACAACTTAACCCAAATCCATGATTCTTCATTATATTAACATCATGATTAACTTTCTCATTCATTATCCAACCTAAACTACTATCATTCACCCACACCAACTCTCCCTCTAATAAAGCCCCAACCATTACTAAAACCACCTCCTGAGCCTGACCATGAACCTAAGCTTCTTCGACCAATTTACAAGCCCATGCCTCCTAGGAATCCCTCTAATCCTCCTATCAATACTGTTTCCAGCCCTATTACTCCCCACACCAGACAACCGATGAATCACCAATCGACTCTCCACCCTCCAACTATGATTACTCCACCTAATCACCAAACAACTAATAATACCCTTAAACAAAGGAGGCCATAAATGAGCCTTAATCCTAACATCACTAATAATATTCCTCCTCACAATCAATCTACTAGGCCTACTCCCCTACACCTTCACCCCAACTACCCAACTATCAATAAACATAGCACTAGCTTTCCCACTCTGACTAGCTACCCTACTTACAGGCCTACGAAACCAACCATCAGCTTCTCTCGGCCACCTACTGCCAGAAGGCACCCCTACACTCCTAATCCCAGCCCTAATCATGATCGAAACCACTAGCTTACTTATTCGCCCATTAGCCCTGGGAGTCCGCCTCACAGCAAACCTCACAGCAGGTCACCTCCTAATCCAACTAATCTCAACAGCCACAACCGCTCTACTCCCCATCATCCCAGCTGTCTCTATCCTAACAGCATCAATCCTGCTCCTACTTACCATTCTAGAAGTAGCTGTCGCCATAATCCAAGCCTACGTCTTCGTCCTCCTACTAAGCCTCTACTTACAAGAAAACATCTAATGGCCCACCAAGCACATTCATACCACATAGTAGACCCAAGCCCTTGACCTATCTTCGGGGCAGCAGCTGCCTTGCTCACTACTTCAGGCCTCATCATATGATTCCATTACAACTCTTCTAAACTCCTCACCCTAGGCTTACTATCCATAAGCTTAGTCATACTCCAATGATGACGAGATATCGTACGAGAAGGTACATTCCAAGGACACCACACCCCTACAGTCCAAAAAGGCTTACGTTACGGAATAATCCTGTTCATCACATCAGAAGCATTCTTCTTCCTAGGCTTCTTCTGGGCATTCTTCCACTCTAGCCTAGTCCCCACTCCAGAACTAGGCGGACAATGACCACCCACAGGAATCAAACCTCTCAACCCCCTAGAAGTCCCCCTATTAAACACAGCCATCCTACTAGCATCAGGCGTTACCGTAACATGAGCGCACCACAGCATCACAGAAGGCAATCGAAAACAAGCAATCCACGCACTAACCCTAACAATTCTACTAGGATTTTACTTCACAGCACTCCAAGCTACAGAGTACTATGAAGCACCATTCTCAATCGCCGACGGCGTATACGGATCAACCTTCTTCGTCGCCACAGGATTCCACGGACTCCACGTAATCATCGGATCTACCTTCCTATCAGTCTGCCTAATACGCCTAATCAAATACCACTTTACATCCAACCACCACTTCGGATTTGAAGCAGCAGCCTGATACTGACACTTCGTAGACGTCATCTGATTATTCCTCTACATAACCATCTATTGATGAGGATCCTGCTCTTCTAGTATAATAATTACAATTGACTTCCAATCTCTAGAATCTGGTAAAACCCCAGAGAAGAGCAATTAACATAATCACATTCATACTCATACTATCTCTCACCCTGAGCGTTATTCTAACTACACTAAATTTCTGACTAGCACAAACAAGCCCAGACTCAGAAAAACTATCCCCATACGAATGCGGTTTTGACCCACTCGGCTCTGCCCGCCTTCCATTCTCAATCCGATTTTTCCTCAGTAGCCATCCTATTCTTACTATTTGATCTCGAAATTGCTCTTCTACTCCCACTTCCATGAGCCATCCAACTTCAATCTCCTATTTCCACTCTAACCTGAGCTTCCACCATCATCATCCTACTCACACTAGGATTAATCTACGAATGAATACAAGGGGGCTTAGAATGAGCAGAATAAGCAAAGAGAGTTAGTCTAACAAAAGACAGTTGATTTCGGCTCAACAAACCATAGCCCAACCCTATGACTCTCTTTATGTCCCTTTCACATTTAAGCTTCTACTCAGCCTTTACCCTAAGCAGCTTAGGATTAGCCTTCCACCGAACCCACCTAATCTCTGCTTTACTCTGCCTAGAAAGCATGATACTATCCATATACATTGCCTTATCAATCTGACCAATCGAAAATCAAGCATCCTCCTTTACCTTAATGCCAGTACTCATATTAGCATTCTCAGCCTGCGAAGCAGGAACAGGCCTAGCAATACTAGTAGCCTCCACACGAACCCACGGTTCAGACCACTTACATAACCTAAACCTACTACAATGCTAAAAATTATCCTCCCAACCATTATACTCCTCCCAACAGCCCTCCTATCCCCACAAAAACTCCTATGAATAAACACCACCTCACATAGCCTACTCATTGCCTTCATCAGCCTACAATGACTCACTCCCACCTACTACCCTAACAAAAACCTAACCCAATGAACCGGCATCGACCAAATCTCATCCCCACTACTAGTGCTATCTTGCTGACTCCTCCCACTCATAATCATAGCAAGCCAAAACCACTTACAACACGAACCCTCAACACGAAAACGAATCTTCATCACATCCCTAATCACAATCCAACCGTTCATCATCCTGGCATTCTCAACCACAGAATTAATACTATTCTATATCTCATTCGAAGCAACCCTAATCCCAACATTAATCCTAATCACTCGATGAGGAAATCAACCAGAACGACTAAGCGCCGGCATCTATCTACTGTTCTACACCCTAATTAGCTCCCTACCCCTACTCATTGCCATCCTACACCTCCACACACAAACCGGCACCCTTCACCTCACAATACTAAAACTAACTCACCCCACCCTAACCAATTCATGAACCAACCTTCTATCAAGCCTTGCCCTACTAACAGCATTTATAGTAAAAGCCCCCCTATATGGACTCCACCTATGACTACCAAAAGCCCACGTAGAAGCCCCAATTGCAGGATCCATACTACTCGCCGCACTCCTCCTAAAACTAGGAGGTTATGGCATTATACGAGTCACCATACTAATAAACTCTATCCCAAATAGCCTACACTATCCCTTCCTGACCCTAGCCCTATGAGGTGCATTAATAACTAGCTCAATCTGCTTACGCCAAACCGACCTAAAATCCCTCATCGCTTACTCATCCGTAAGCCACATAGGCTTAGTCATTGCAGCAAGCATAATCCAAACCCACTGGTCATTTGCAGGGGCAATAATCCTCATAATCTCCCACGGACTAACCTCTTCAATACTATTCTGCCTAGCTAATACAAACTACGAACGCACACACAGCCGAATCCTCATCCTAACACGAGGTTTACAACCTCTCCTGCCACTGATATCTACCTGATGACTACTAGCCAACTTAACAAACATAGCACTCCCCCCAACCACAAACCTCATAGCAGAACTATCCATCATAATCGCACTATTCAACTGGTCCGCCTTCACAATCATACTCACCGGAGCTGCAACACTATTAACCGCCTCATACACCCTGTACATACTCCTTATAACTCAACGAGGGGCACTACCAACCTACCTTACATCCATCCAAAACTCCAACACACGCGAACACCTACTAATAGCCCTCCACATCATCCCCCTATTACTACTAATCCTAAAACCCCAACTAATCTCAGGAACCCTCTCATGCAAGTATAGTTTCAACCCAAACATTAGACTGTGATTCTAAAAATAGAAGTTAGACCCTTCTTACCTGCCGAGGGGCGGTTCAACCAGCAAGAACTGCTAATTCTTGCATCTGAGTCTAAAACCTCAGCCCCCTTACTTTTAAAGGATAACAGTAATCCATTGGTCTTAGGAACCACTCATCTTGGTGCAAATCCAAGTAAAAGTAGTGGAAATCTCACTACTCCTTAGCACCTCAATACTCCTAACCCTGACAATCATCCTTACACCAATTCTACTCCCCCTGCTATCAAAACACTACAAAAACTCCCCAATCATCATCACCCGCACTGTTAAAACCGCTTTCCTAACCAGCCTAATACCAATAACAATCTTCATATACTCCAACGCAGAAAGCATTAGCTCCCACTGAGAATGAAAATTCATCATAAACTTCAAAATCCCCATCAGCCTTAAAATAGACCAGTACTCCATAACATTCTTCCCTATCGCACTATTCGTAACATGATCCATCCTTCAATTTGCAACATGATACATAGCCTCAGAACCATACATCACAAAATTCTTCTCGTACCTCCTAATATTCTTAATCGCCATACTAACCCTAACCATCGCCAACAACATATTCCTCCTATTCATTGGCTGAGAAGGTGTCGGCATTATATCCTTCCTACTAATCGGCTGATGACAGGGCCGCGCAGAAGCTAATACCGCCGCACTCCAAGCTGTACTCTACAACCGAATCGGAGATATCGGTCTCATCCTAAGCATAGCATGACTAGCCTCAACCATAAACACATGAGAAATCCAACAAACCTTCTCCACCACTCAAATCCCAACGCTTCCCCTACTGGGCCTTATCCTTGCTGCCACCGGCAAATCAGCCCAATTTGGCTTACACCCCTGGCTACCGGCCGCCATAGAAGGCCCCACCCCAGTCTCCGCCCTACTACACTCCAGCACTATAGTAGTAGCAGGAATTTTCCTACTCATCCGCACCCATCCCATACTTGCAACTAACCAAATCGCCCTCACTACCTGCCTATGCTTAGGAGCCCTATCCACACTATTCGCCGCCACATGTGCACTCACACAAAACGACATTAAAAAAATCATTGCTTTCTCCACCTCTAGCCAACTAGGACTCATGATAGTCACCATCGGACTAAACCTCCCACAACTCGCCTTCCTACACATCTCAACACATGCCTTCTTCAAAGCCATACTATTTCTATGCTCAGGATCAATCATCCACAACCTAAATGGTGAACAAGACATTCGAAAAATAGGAGGACTACAAAAAACACTCCCCACAACCACCTCCTGCCTAACTATTGGAAACCTAGCCCTAATAGGAACCCCATTCCTAGCAGGATTTTACTCAAAGGACCTAATCATCGAAAACCTAAACACCTCATACCTAAATACCTGAGCACTCACCCTAACCCTCTTAGCCACAGCATTCACCGCAACCTACACCCTACGAATAACATCAACAGTCCAAGCAGGATTCACCCGTATTGCAACTCTAACCCCAATCAACGAAAATAACCAAACAATTACCAACCCAATCACTCGCCTAGCCCTAGGCAGCATCATAGCAGGACTGCTTATCACATCCTACATCCCACCCATAAAAACCCCCCCAATAACCATACCAACTATCACAAAAACCGCAGCCATCATCGTCACAATCCTAGGCATCATCCTAGCCCTGGAACTATCAAACATAACCCATACTCTAACCCAACCAAAACAAAACACCCTCACAAACTTCTCCTCCACCCTAGGATACTTCAACCATCTATCCCACCGCCTCAGCTCCACAAACCTACTAAACACCGGACAAAAACTTGCCTCCCACCTAATTGACTTATCCTGATATAAAAAAATAGGCCCTGAAGGACTTGCCGACCTTCAAATAATAGCATCAAAAGCCTCAACATCCTTCCACACAGGACTAATCAAAACCTACTTAGGATCATTCGCCTTATCCATCCTCATTGCTATCCTATTAACATAACCTTCCCCCAACCCTCAATGGCCCCAAACCTCCGAAAATCCCACCCCCTACTGAAAATCATCAACAACTCCCTAATCGACCTACCCACCCCCCCAAACATCTCTGCTTGATGAAACTTCGGATCCCTACTAGGCATCTGCCTAGCAACACAAATCCTAACCGGCCTACTCCTGGCCATACACTACACCGCCGACACAACCCTAGCTTTCTCATCAGTAGCCCACACATGCCGAAACGTACAATACGGCTGATTAATCCGCAACCTCCACGCAAACGGAGCATCATTCTTCTTCATCTGCATTTACCTCCACATTGGGCGAGGATTCTACTATGGCTCCTACTTATACAAAGAAACCTGAAACACAGGAGTAATCCTCCTCCTGACCCTAATAGCAACCGCTTTCGTAGGATATGTCCTGCCATGAGGCCAAATATCATTCTGAGGGGCCACAGTCATTACCAATCTATTCTCAGCAATCCCCTACATTGGCCAAACCTTAGTAGAATGAGCATGAGGCGGATTCTCGGTAGACAACCCCACACTAACCCGATTCTTTGCCCTACACTTCCTCCTACCATTCATAATCGCAGGCCTCACCCTAATCCATCTCACCTTCCTCCATGAATCCGGCTCAAATAACCCCCTTGGCATCGTATCAAACTGTGACAAAATCCCATTCCATCCATACTTCTCACTCAAGGACATTCTAGGATTTATTCTAATACTCCTCCCACTAATAACCCTAGCCATATTCTCCCCAAACCTTCTAGGGGACCCAGAAAATTTCACACCAGCGAACCCTCTAGTCACACCACCACACATTAAACCAGAATGATACTTCCTGTTTGCATACGCTATCTTACGCTCTATCCCCAATAAACTAGGCGGAGTCCTAGCCCTGGCCGCCTCAGTACTAGTACTCTTCCTAAGCCCCTTCCTCCATAAATCCAAACAACGCACAATAGCCTTCCGCCCCATCTCTCAACTACTCTTCTGAACCCTAGTTGCCAACCTCTTCATCCTCACATGAGTCGGCAGCCAGCCAGTAGAACATCCATTCATCATCATTGGCCAACTAGCCTCTCTCACCTACTTCGCCATCCTCTTACTCCTCTTCCCCCTAACCGGAGCCCTAGAAAACAAGATACTTAACTACTAACTACTCTAATAGTTTATACAAAACATTGGTCTTGTAAACCAAAGACTGAAGACTTACGCCTCTTCTTAGAGTTCTCCAAATCCCCAGATCAGAAAAAGAGGACTTAAACCTCTATCTCCAACTCCCAAAGCTGGTATTTTACACTAAACTATTCTCTGAACTTCTCCCTCCCCCCTAAACCGCTCGAATCGCCCCGCGCGACAACCCACGAACCAACTCCAACACAACAAATAAAGTCAACAGCAACCCCCAACCTGCCACCAAAAACATTCCAACACCACATGAATAAAATATAGCCACCCCACTAAAATCTAACCGAACAGAAAACATACCCCCACTATCAACAGTAACAACCCCAAACTTCAAGCACTCAACAAACCCACCAACAGCAACCCCCACAACCAATACCAAGACAAAACCAATACAATACCCCACAACACGTCAATCCCCCCAAGCCTCCGGAAATGGATCAGCCGCTAAAGACACAGAATAAACAAAAACTACTAACATTCCCCCTAAATAAACCATAAACAACACTAAAGACACAAAAGACACACCCAAACTCAACAACCACCCACACCCTACAACAGACGCTAACACCAAACCAACCACCCCATAATACGGCGAAGGATTAGACGCTACTGCCAGCCCACCTAACACAAAACATACTCCCAAAAAAAGAACAAAATAAGTCATAGCAATTCCTGCTTGGTTTCTCTCCAAGGTCTATGGCTTGAAAAACCATCGTTGATCTACCTCAACTACAGAAACAAATACATTCTCCTAACAATAATACTATTATTATCATACTATAAACCTTTAGTATGTTTGCACCTCATATCATGCTCCCCCTCATACTTTCCCCCCCCTACCCCCCCCATGTTTACACCCCATACCATGCTCCCCCTCATAACCACGAGCCCAGCCTTCAGGACCTAGCCTATGTATTTCAGTACATTAATCTATTTACCCCATATACATATAATGCATGTAGTAATTTCATTACTATTCAATCTGGACACTAACACCTTATCCGCATATCTCCCACAAGGACAGACCCATGCCATGATTCTAAGGGATAAACCACTGTGTACTGTACTAAAACCATCCAAATGGTAGGTTTTACATAGTATAGTATTAATGATACGGCAGTGCTTGGTAGCACACTATGATTGGCCCCGCCCATNACCTGCAATATCTCCTGAAGTACATAAAGCAGGTACCAGGTGGATTTATTAATCGTACACCTCACGTGAAATCAGCAACCCGGTGTCAGAAAGATCCTACGCTACTAGCTTCAAGACCATTCTTTCCCCCTACACCCCTAACCCATCTTGCTCTTTTGCGCCTCTGGTTCCTTTTTCAGGGCCATAACTTGGTAAATCCCCTCAACTTGTACTTCACCGATACATCTGGTTGGCTATATATCACCATTTTCGTCCGTGATCGCGGCATTNNCTACTTNTCCTCTTTTGGTTNTNTTTNTNTCTGGGCGTCTTCAGGAAGCCCCTCCAGTGCGGCGGGTAATATCTTTCAAGACCTGAGCATCGTATGGGTGGCGTACTGTTTTTTGGCCCTCAAGAGTTACTGAATGATACGGTTTCAAGTATTAGGGGAATCATTATAACACTGATGCACTTTGCCTTGCATTTGGTTATGGNCTTTCCACAAACCCTTTATATGCTGCTATTTGATGAATGCTCGTTAGACATAATTTTTCACTTTTTCACCCTCTTTCACTTCCTCTAACTTTCTAAACAACACTAGAAAGATTTCATTAAAATTCACAACGTATTTTCATCACGAATTTTATTCATGATATTTACACATGTCAATAGTACTGGAGTTACATTAATAAATCAAACAAAACAAACCGTCACACGAAACAACCAAATATCAAACCAAACTCCTCTAAAAANCAAACAAACAAACAAACAAACAAACAAACAAACAAACAAACAAACAAACAAACAAACAAACAAACAAACAAACAAACAAACAAACAACTT